TATAAAACTACGCCGGATTTTTCCCGAAACATAACCTAGAATCAGATCCTCATTATCTAAACGAACCCGGAACATGCCATTGGGAAGCGATTCAGTAATTAAACCTTCATGAATCCATTTTTGTTCTTTCATTCCAGGTAAAGCCCCCTTGAGGTATCAACTAATGGAGGAGAAACGATATTAGACAACTCACCCCCCCCCCTTAATCTTTTTTTTTTTTTTTWMMAAATAGGAAGAGGTTTCGGATTTCATTTGGATATGAAATGGATTACCATACATAACATAAAATTTCTCCGCCGATTCCTTCTAGTCGAGCCTCCCGATCTGTCATTATACCCCGAGAAGTGGAAAGAATTACAATCCCCATCCCACCTAAAATTCTAGGAATTCGTTGAGAATTAGAATAGATTCGTAGACCGGGTCGGCTGATCCGTTTTAAATTTAACAAATTCCTATAGGGTCTTTTCCTATTCCTGCTATGTCGCAGGGTTAAAACCAAAAAATTTTTGTTTTTTTCTCGATGTTTTCTGACGTTTTCGATAAAACCTTCTCGGAAAAGTATTTTAACAATATTTTCGGTAATATTAGTAGATGCTATGCGAACAACTCTTTTTCTATCCATATCAGCATTTCGTATAGAGGTTATTATCTCAGCAATAGTGTCTCTACCCATGATGAACTAAAACTTTTGGTGTCTCAAAATTGGATATAATTAACATGTTTTCTTATTGGTTTATGAATAGAAAAATTTTAAGGTATATACGCGAAACACAAGCTACGAATTAATCTAGTTCTTAAACTATTTCCTTTCAAATATCCCAAAAATATCAGATCTCTTTTTATTTTATAATACTTCGGGAGCTAATGAAACTATTTTAGTAAAATTTAATTGTCTCAATTCGCGGGGGATTGCCCCAAAAATGCGAGTTCCTTTTGGATTTCCTTCTTGATCAATCACAACTGCAGCATTGTCATCATATCGTATTATCATACCGCTGTCACGTTTAAGTTCTTTACAGGTACGAACAATTACAGCTCTGACTACTTCTGACTTTTCTAGGGGCATATTTGGTACTGCTTCTTTGATCACAGCAACAATAACGTCACCAATATGAGCATATCGGCGATTACTAGCTCCTATGATTCGAATACACATCAATTTTCGAGCCCCGCTGTTATCCGCTACATTTAAATAGGTCTGAGGTTGAATCATATAAATTTTTGAGTCTATTCTTCCAATGCAAAGGATGAAAAAAATAAAAGAAATATTGTTTGTCTAAGTTTAAAAAAGAAACCTGCCATTTTGTTTCATCCCCACGACTCATTTCTGTCGGTTCTACATTTTTATCCCGAAATAATAAATTGAGTTCGTATAGGCATTTTGGATGCTGCTATTAAAATAGCCCTTTTAGCTATATTTTCGGTTACTCCACCCATTTCATATAGTATTCGCCCCGGTTTAACAACAGCTACCCAATATTCAGGGGATCCTTTCCCCGAGCCCATACGCGTTTCAGCAGGTCTTACTGTAACTGGTTTGTCTGGAAAGAGCCGGACCCATATTTTTCCACCACGGCGTGCATTTCGTGTCATTGCTCGGCGACCTGCTTCGATTTGTCTCGATGTGATCCAAGCGGGTTCAAGTGCTTGAAGAGCATATTTACCGAAACAAATATGATTACCTCGATAAGATATTCCCTTCATTCTTCCTCTATGTTGTTTACGGAATTTAGTTCTTTTGGGGTTATAGTTGATGGTTGTTTCGAAATTCCATCTCTACTACAGAGCTGGACGTGAGAGTTTCTTCTCATCCAGCTCCTCGCGAATAAAAGGATTGAAAATTGAATTTCAATTAATTTGAATAGCTATTAGAACATTTTTATAAAAAATTTTCTTTTTTTCTAACGTCCTAATAAATCTTTATTGTTTTTTGTCCTTTATCCGAGTTTACCAATTCAAAAAAAGAAAGTTTTCGCGGGCGAATATTGACTCTTGCAATCTCTATTTCAGTCCTAGCACTTGTTCGTCACTTTTCCGAATAGATGAATTGATTTCTGGTTCATTTCGCCATCCTAACTAGTGAATTATTAAGATTCATTTGTTTAATAAAATCTTTTGCATTCACAGGTTTCTTCGTTTCCACCACTTCGTACTAAATGATTAGGTCAGAATTCTACAACGGAGCTCATAATCCAATTTATTCTTGAGTCAACCTTCTTAGTCTTTATTGACTCGAAGCTCTTGATTTTTTTCTCTTCTATCAGAAATTCATTGAATATTTCATTATGTATGAATCAATTTAGTATTGATGCTTTATTACATTGTCTTTTATGAGATGACCCACAGACCTTCCATATTGGAATTCTATATCATTGATATTCTTTTTCTTTCTTTCTCTCATCCTTCCATTTATCCACACTCTTCTTCTGTAATTTTGCTTTAAAAAAAAGTTTAATTATTTCAGTTGCTACAAAGATATGACTTATTTAACATATCTTGACTGGTTCTTTAGATCCAGATAATATGAAGTGATGAATTGGTTTTCGTACTATCGGGCCGGTCTTTTCTAACCCTAACCCTAAAAAACCAACGAGTCACACACTAAGCATAGCAATTATATCAAAAGGTCAATTGAATTTTTATTCAACCCTATAGAATTAAGAATTAGTTTGATTGGTAGGAAAAAGAATGAAGGAGTTTCCCCTTTTTTCCTCCTATCAATAGATAGAAGGAAAAAATAATGAAAGTTTTCTTATTCCTCTTCCTTGTCTATAAAAATCCAAATTTTGATGCCCAAGACCCCATAGATAGTCCGAACTGTATAGGAACAATAATCTATTTTAGCTCGAATGGTTTGTAGGGGAACTCTGCCCTCTCTGATCCATTCGACACGGGCAATTTCTTTTCCGTCGATACGCCCTGCAATTTGTACTTGAATTCCTTTTGTATCCGCTTGTTCAGTTAATTCAATAGCCTTTTTGATTGCTTTTCTAAATGAAACTCTATTCTTTAATTGTCCGGCTATAAATTCTGCAAGAATATTAGGGTTTCCATAAGGTTTTGCAATTCTTGTGATAGCAATGTTAAGTTTTCGATTCACATAATGAAATTTTTTTTGTAGATTCATCTGTAATTCTTCGATCCCTCGCGGTCTACTTTCTATTAATAACTTTGGGAAGCCCATAAAGATTATCACCTGGATCAAATCGATTCTTTTTTGAATTTCTATATGTGCAATTCCCTCGGCGCCGGAGGATATTTTCATATTTTTTTGAATATAATTTTTAATAAAGTCTCTTATTTTTTGATCTTCTTGTAGGTCCTCAGAATAATTTTTTGGTTTTGCAAACCAAAGGGAATGATGACTTTGGGTTATACCAAGTCGAAAACCAAGTGGATTTATTTTTTGTCCCATACTACCTCACTCTCACTATTATATACATTACGATTTACCATAGTTGTCTTTTTCCATCTAGGGTTTTTTAACGAATAGAAAGATATATCTTCATATTCATCTAAAGATATATCTTTCACTACAATAGTTATATGACAGGTAGCTTTTTTTATCGCATAACTACGTCCTCGAGCTCGAGGTTTGAATTTCTTCACTGTAGTACCCTCGTTAACTTCAGCTTTAATAATTACTAAATTGGCTTCGGCGGAGTCCATATTGGAATTAGCATTTGCTGCTGCAGAATAAACTAACTTGAAAATAGGATAACACGCTTTATAGGGCATGAGTTCTAGTATCATAAGAGTTTCCTCATAGGAACGTCCGCGAATTTGATCAATTACTCTTCTTGCTTTGTCAGCAGATACAGATATATGTCGGCCTAAAGCACATACTTCTGTTTTTTTCTTCCTTAGTAACATAAGGTTTTTCTCCTACTAATGAATCATAAGTAACTATCTATATGATATGTTTTTCTATATGATATGTTTTTTAAGATAAGATTAACGACGGGATTTATTATCACTTTTTGCATGTCCTCGAAAATTTAAAGTAGGTACAAATTCTCCCAATTTGTGACCTACCATACGATCTGTTATATAAATAGGCAAATGCTCTTTACCGTTATGAACAGCAATCGTATGGCCGATCATTGTAGGTATAATGGTAGATGCACGAGACCAAGTTATAATTATTTCTTTTTCTGCTTTTTTATTAAGTTTAGCAATTTTTTTTAATACATTTTTGGCTACAAAAGGATTTTTTTTTAGTGAACGTATCACAGCTTACT